TTTATGGGGGGTAGTATGGGATCCGTGGTTGGGGAGAAAATAACCCGTTTGATTGAGTACGCTACTAACAAATTTCTCCCTCTTATTATAGTATGTGCTTCCGGGGGGGCGCGTATGCAGGAGGGAAGTTTGAGTTTAATGCAAATGGCTAAAATATCTTCTGCTTTATATGATTATCAATCAAATAAAAAGTTATTCTATGTACCAATTCTTACATCTCCTACTACAGGGGGGGTAACTGCGAGTTTTGGTATGTTGGGAGATATCATTATTGCCGAACCCAATGCCTATATTGCATTTGCGGGTAAAAGAGTAATTGAACAAACATTGAATAAAACAGTACCTGAAGGTTCACAGGCGGCTGAATATTTATTCCAGAAGGGCTTATTCGATCTAATCGTACCACGTAATCCTTTAAAAAGCGTTCTGAGTGAGTTATTTCAGCTCCACGCTTTCTTTCCTTTGAATCAAAATTCAATAGAGCATTAAGTTCCTTTTTTATTTGTAGCAAACAAATAGTTAGTTTATCAGAATCCAAGTAAAACGAATATGAATGGGGTTTCTTTGTTGACATAATATCTAAATTGTAAAAAGAAATCAAAAGTTGTGGATAACTCCTTTTTATCTATATTCTTGATTACTAATTCAGTTAAGAGGCCTCTATCAACAAGAAAAATAGTGAATTCTTATTTTCGTTAAATTCTAGGAAAATAAAAAATTTTTGTTCTACGTCTTACGTATGTATATATAATCCAAATATAGAATTCTAGAATATAGAAACTATAGATATGATATATGCTTTTGTACCTTCTATACTCACTTAGATATATACTTATATTTATACTAATCTTTATAATATTAATATAAATAATAACAGGTACAAATAGTAAATTGAGGTATCCTTTATATGACAACTTTCGACTTTCCCTCTGTTTTGGTGCCTTTAGTAGGCTTAGTATTTCCGGCAATGGCAATGGCTTCTTTATTTCTTCATGTTCAAAAAAATAAGACTGTTTAGATCTGATGGGCCCAACTCTGATCCATTTTTTTTTTTTAAACTAAGACTTGTATCATAACGCAGATACCTATTTAGTGTAAGAAAAGAAGGTATAACATGCGGCGTTTCCGTCGAAAAGGGGCTCTTTGGCCTGTAGAAAGATGATATGGGGGTAAAGGAATTCTATCTATTTGAAAAAATCTCAGGATCGCCGGATGGCTGAACTGTAAAATCGGTACATCTATATGTATATTGATATATGTATATTGATGGGATCATACGAAGGGTATTTTTTTTTTTTATTTTAGATCTAACCAATTTGATAAATTACTCTTAAAGGTTCACATCAAACTAGTACTAGTTGATGAGAGTTACTTCGGAAACAAAAAGAGTAAAGTCTAGGGTATTCTCTCAATTCCAATAAAACGAAACCAGATCAAGTATGAGTTGTCGATCAGAACATATATGGATACAACCTATAACGGGGTCGCGAAAAACAAGTAATTTCTGCTGGGCCATTATCCTTTTTTTAGGTTCATTAGGATTCTTATTGGTTGGAACTTCCAGTTATCTTGGGAGAAACTTGATATCTTTATTTCCGTCTCAGCAAATCCTTTTTTTTCCACAAGGGATTGTGATGTCTTTCTATGGGATCGCGGGTCTCTTTATTAGCTCCTATTTGTGGTGCACAATTTCGTGGAATGTAGGGGGTGGTTATGATCGATTCGATAGAAAAGAAGGAATGGTGTGTATTTTTCGTTGGGGATTCCCTGGAAAAAATCGTCGCATCTTCCTCCGATTCCCTATAAAGGATATTCAGTCCGTCAGAATAGAAGTTAAAGAGGGTATTTATGCTCGCCGTGTCCTTTATATGGATATCAGAGGCCAGGGGGCCATTCCCTTGACTCGTACTGATGAGAATGTTACTCCACGGGAAATCGAACAAAAAGCTGCCGAATTGGCCTATTTCTTGCGTGTACCGATTGAAGTATTTTGAGAAATGAGCTGAGAGAGTGAATGCTTTCTCAGCAGTAAGGAAAAACAAAAGAGTCCCCCTTTTCTATACCATAACTTAACTGAAGTTTCTTCATAACGCTCATTCTTTCTAGTCAAAGAAGACGTATACGTAACGTAACAACCACAAAACAAAACAGTGAATAGATTCATAAGTTCGATACTTTGTAATAGAACTCATGCATGAGAGAAATATTGGATGGCGTAGAGTCAACTAATGAGGTCGGTTCATTAAAAATTCATAGACGAAATGAAAAAATGTCAAAAAAGAAAGCATTCAACCCTCTTTTATATCTTGCATCTGTAGTATTTTTGCCCTGGTGGATTTCTCTCTCATTTAATAAAAGTCTGGAATCTTGGGTTACTTATTGGTGGAATACTAGGCAATCTGAAATTTTTTTGAATGATATTAAAGAAAAAAATATTCTCGAAAAATTCATAGAATTGGAGGAAATCTTTCTTTTGGAGGAAATGATCAAGGAATACTCGGAGACACATCTACAAAACCTTCGTATAGGAATCCACAAAGAAACGCTCCAATTAATCAAGATACACAATGAGGATCATATCCATACGATTTTGCACTTCTTGACAAATATAATCTGTTTCGTTATTCTAAGTGGTTATTCAATTTTGGGTAATAAAGAACTTGTTATTCTTAACTCTTGGGCTCAGGAATTCCTATATAACTTAAGTGACACAATAAAGGCTTTTTCGATTCTTTTATTAACAGATTTATGTATCGGATTCCATTCGCCCCATGGTTGGGAACTAATGATTGGCTTTGTCTACAAAGATTTTGGATTTGCTCATAATGATCAAATTATCTCTGGTCTTGTTTCTACTTTTCCAGTCATTCTAGATACTCTATTTAAATTTTGGATTTTTCGTTATTTAAATCGTGTTTCTCCGTCACTTGTAGTGATTTATCATTCAATGAATGATTAAAAAAGGATCTACTGATATTAATCCAATTCAATTCTAACGTTTCTTACTTTGTAGTTGTACAGAAGCAAAGCATGTAAAATAATACTTACTCTTTATTTTTCTACCCATCCCAAAGATTTATTCTATATATTAATATTATTTCTTCCAGTAAAATTATTCCAGTAAATAGCAGAATTGCGGATAGGGAACTAGGTTAGCGACCTACCAAATTTATTGTAGACATTTTTGGGCTCAATGGTTGGACCATGCAAACTAGAAAGACTTTTTCTTGGATAAAGGAACAAATTACTCGATCCATTTCCGTATCGCTCATGATATATATCATAACTCGGCCATCCATTTCAAGTGCATATCCCATTTTTGCACAGCAGGGTTATGAAAATCCGCGAGAAGCGACTGGTCGTATTGTATGTGCCAATTGCCATTTAGCTAATAAGCCCGTGGATATTGAAGTTCCACAAACGGTACTTCCAGATACTGTATTTGAAGCAGTTGTTCGAATCCCTTATGATATGCAACTAAAACAAGTTCTTGCTAATGGTAAAAAGGGTGCTTTGAATGTAGGGGCTGTTCTTATTTTACCAGAGGGTTTTGAATTAGCTCCTGCTGATCGGATTTCCCCCGAGATAAAAGAAAAGATAGGCAATCTGTCTTTTCAGAGCTATCGCCCCAATAAAAAAAATATTCTTGTGATAGGCCCCGTTCCTGGTCAGAAATATAGTGAAATAACCTTTCCTATCCTTTCCCCGGACCCCGCTACTACGAAAGAGGTTCACTTCTTAAAATATCCTATATATGTAGGCGGAAACAGGGGAAGGGGTCAGATTTATCCCGACGGGAGCAAAAGTAACAATACAGTTTATAATGCTACATCAGCAGGTATAGTAGGTAAAATAATACGAAAAGAAAAGGGGGGTTACGAAATAACCATAGCGGATGCATCGGATGGACGTCAAGTGGTTGATATTATCCCTCCAGGGCCAGAACTTCTTGTTTCAGAAGGCGAATCTATCAAATTGGATCAACCGTTGACGAGTAATCCTAATGTGGGCGGATTTGGTCAGGGAGATGCAGAAATAGTACTTCAAGATCCCTTACGTGTCCAAGGCCTTTTGTTCTTCTTGGCATCTGTTATTTTGGCACAAATCTTTTTGGTTCTTAAAAAGAAACAGTTCGAGAAGGTTCAATTGTCAGAAATGAATTTCTAGACTCGCGGATTTATCGACATTGAGCTCATAACGTAAAAATAACAAAATTATTTTTGACGACTCTTTATGATAAAAAATGGATATTATGAAAAGCCTTTTGCTTTTTTATACTCATTCCTTGTACTGCATTCCTAGTCATAGTATGTAGATTGTGAAGAAGACTTTTTACTTTTTTTGAATCCAAATTGGGGTGGTATGATTATGTTACTATTATCACATTTCAATGTCATAAAATACATTAATAGTGTTTTATATTCTAATCGAATAAAATTCGACTAGATACTAGACATAAGTAAGCGGGGAATAGAACGGATAAATGCGTGGAACACAAAATTATAGGGACGATTATTCATCTTCCTAGTATTCGACACAAGAAAAGGAATTTTCCACATCTCTTTCTTGTGTCGAAAGAAAAAAAAGATTCTTTATCCTGTTCGTCAAAGATTACTAGTCTAAGTTTTTAATTTTTCAAAAAAAAAATATCAGAACTTTTATATATATATTACATATATTACATATTATTATATTATTTAATATAAAATAGAATAGTAGAATAGTGGGCAAACAAAAGAGAGCGAGGTTTATTGAGTAAATAGAACTTATTCAATAAACTTAGAAAAATTTCCATTTTTGATGAGATACAAAAAAATACTAAGGTTTTATTATTATTTGAGGATAGTATGTCATCTAGGAAATTGAGTGATTTCTTCTTTCTTCTAACTTTACTTTGAAAGTATCGATAGATATTATCGAGCAACGGGCGGATGGATCAATGAACTGCATTTTTCAAAAACATCATCAGAAAAATGGAATGGGGTTTTGCCATTTAGACG